TAGGCAGTTCATATCATCTACACATAGTGATCTAAGATTTCAATTCTTCCATGTTTCAGCAGTAGCATATTGTTCCATGGAGCTAAGGCCAAAAAGATGGAAGAAACAAGTGTTTCCGCGACTCTACCATCCGGCCAATTCTGTTCCACTGAATCCCCCCCTTTCATGGGGCATGGGCACATATCTTTACGGCTAAGGAATGGGGAATCTTTCTCCTGTTACATGAATCAAATGTTTCATTTCATCCGGGAAAAGCCATCTCTTTCTCAACAATGTCTTTGTCATTTGATCCAATAGCGTTCCGTTAGATAGGAACAGATTTGATAAATACTGATAACTCTCGGATAGAGTATTAGAACGGAAAGATCCATTAGATAATGAACTATTGGTTCTAAACCATCTCTGGCGATGAATCAACAATTCGAAGTGCTTTTCTTGCGTATTCTTGATGAACCAACGTTTATACATAGATGTAGGAGGATTTGTTTGGGAAGCAATAAGCCCCTTTGACATCTCTTCATCTGCAAAGAATTCTCGACGTGAAAACACAGAGACAAAGGGCTGATCTTTGAATAGGGAAAAGAATGGATCCGCAGGGTCCCAAATGAATTGGCTTATTTGAAAAAAGCCTTGTTCTTTGGAAGATCTATCTCGTGTCTGGTACTGCATGGTTCCACTCTGCAAGAACTCCGAATCATTCTCTTGAAGCTCATCCTCTTTATGAGAAATGATCCGTTTGCCCCGAAATGACCCAGTCCAATAGGGAAATCCCAATTCAGTGGGCCTTTCGATACAATCAAATAGATTGCCACAAGGGCGCCATATTCTAGGAGCCCAAACTATGTGATTGAAGAAATCCTCCTCTATCTGTTGCGGATCGAGGGCCCCTTCTTCAAACTCCGATTCGTATTTTTCATATAGAAATCTCTGATCAACGATAGAACAAGATCCCTTTTGCATCATATCTAACTGATTCCTTGGTTCGGACCGAAGAAGTAATGTCACTCGATTCTTATCAAACTGACTGCAATCTTTTTCTGTCCGTGAGGATCCCGCCAGAGCCAGAGCGCCTTCTACTTCTAATAGTAATAATAGTAATAGACCATGAACTAGATCAGAATCATTCTCAACGAATCCATAAGAAGTGATCCAATTCTTTTCATTGGGTCTGGATGAAGACCAAAGATCTTGAGCGACCGATCCGGCAGAACAACTCAAAAGATAAAGAAGTATCGTGAATTTCTTCATGCTCGTTCCAAGTTCGAAGTACCATTTGTACAAATAAGAATCCCCTCCCTTACATGATTTCTTCTTCATATAGATAGATATAGGATCTATGGGGCAATTACTTAGAAGTACATTTTGTGCAACAGCCCTTCCTATCTGATAGAAAAGGATCCCATGATCCTGAACCGATCTTATCTGGGATCGAAAATCCCAAGTTTTTCTATGAAGAGCTGATCTAATTGTATTAGTTTCTATAATGGATTTCTTCTGTGTAATACTAATTGATAGGGCCTCGTTGATAAGTGCTACAAGATCTCGCGCATTGGAACCCATGGTTATGGACCCGAATCCGTTAGTATGGAACATCCTCTTTTCCAAGTGAAATCCCCTAGTATATGAAAGAATGAAAAAGTGCTTTCGTTGTTGTGGAAGAAGAAGCCTTCGTATCTTAATGCATGTATTGAATTTCTTCGGAGCTATTAGAGCGGGATCCACTTTTTGGGGAATATGAGTCGAAGCAATAACAAGAATCTTTCCAGTGGAACATCTTTCACAATCCCTGGAGAGATAGTTCTCTAATAGACCGAGGGATAAGTAATTCGACTCATTCACATGCAGATCATGAATGTTTGGAATCCATATTATGCAAGGAGACATTGCTTTTGCTAATTCGAATTGAAGGGTGATATCAAATTGGTCTCTTTTTGGCGTCATATACGTCATATACATAGTTAGCACATTCGTCATAGTTAGCAGCTCCGTATCAATATCAAGGTCATCCTCACTATCATCAATATCGTCACTATCATCAATAGGATAACCTTTAGGCTTGTCATCCAGGAACTTGTTCGGAAATACCGTAATGAAAGGAACATAGGAGTTTGTCGCTAGGTATTTGACCAAACAGGATCGTCCAGTTCCTATAGAACCTATCACTAAAATACCTCTAGAAGGGGATAGGGCTAAGCGGAGCGAAAAGGGTTTTCCATGAGGAGATGGGTAATCAAAACTATTAGCCCCGCACGAGGTTTGTGAATAAGCGATTGTCTGATAATGAGCAAGGAATATCCGTCTTTCTGCTAAAAAGGATCTATTGAACTCATAATTCAATAGATCCTTTTTATGAATGTCAACTAAGTATCGTAAGGAAATTGATCCCGGTTGTTCAATCATTTGATAACCAGAGTCATTCTTTGATAAATGATCACTATGAGTCAGATTCAATAGAATTTGATCAATCCTTTTTTCTGTCGTTAAGGTGGAGAACTGAACC